TGAAACGAGGTCCTCGGTAACGAGACATATAAAGGCTCCTTTTTGATTAGCTTTCATTTGACAAAAAGATATAAATTCAGACTGAACTAAAGGACCAGCAAAGCAAAACTCAATTTACTAAAGTCCTACAAAACAGAATAAAATAAATATTATCAATATTTAGATTTCCTATATATATATATACATAGGAAATTCAAACGAAGGTTACGTTTTCCAATTTCTTATGTAGAAATCTAATTGATCTAGTCAACTTTTTTATTCATAGCTATAGCTGCAAGTTACCATGACATAATAGATCGGTGATTCGACATTTAGAGAAAGCGAGAGTAGAGATTTTCAATCATGAAAAGAAAAAAATCGATAAAGAAAAAGAGCCGGCTATCGGAATCGAACCGATGACCATCGCATTACAAATGCGATGCTCTAACCTCTGAGCTAAGCGGGCGGATATAAGAGCAATAGTGTATAGGAATACAGGAAACTATCGGATCTTAGCTATTACCTAGTGATTCTTCTTCTTTTTTTATTTCATTTTTTTATTTCATTTATTTATTATTTAAATTTATTCTCTTTTTTAGTTATATGTTATATATTTGTTATATATTTTAGATTTTAGATTCTATTTAGATAAATACTAGATCTAAATAAAAATTCTATTCCATATTCATATATATGAAAATAAAATATAAATATATCAATGAGATTATATTTTTATATATTTTGAAATGAAAAAAAAAAAGGATGAATATCGACCGTTCCGCTACTCCAAGCTGCACTGTAAAAATGAAGGAGGAGGAAAGGCATATATACATATATATATATATGTGGTAGAGATCTATCCATATTGAATTGCGGATACATCAATGATAAAATCATTTCGTATTGAAACAAATAAGGTTCATCCAATAGAGATGAAATGATAGAATATAGAATAGAGGGTGGGCAAAAAAAGAAAAGAGCAGCATACACTTTTTCGATATATAGGAATCATTACCTAATTAATTAAATAGTGTCAAGATAAATGAAAGAGTTGGATGGAATTCCAACTGGATCCTTGTCTCAAAGGAAAGGGGGATATGGCGAAATTGGTAGACGCTACGGACTTGATTGGATTGAGCCTTGGTATGGAAACCTGCTAAGTGGTAACTTCCAAATTCAGAGAAACCCTGGAACTAAAAATGGGCAATCCTGAGCCAAATCTTTGTTTTGAGAGAAAAACGATGGAAAATGAGAATAAGAAGGGATAGGTGCAGAGACTCAATGGAAGCTGTTCTAACGGATGAAATTGACTACGTTACGTTAGTAGTGAAAATCCTTCTATTGAAATGAAAGAAAGGATAACTTTATATACCTAATACGTACGTATACATATTGACATAGCAAACGATTAATCACAACCCAAATCTTAGATTGAATCCTATTCTGTATCTCTATCTGTATCTCTATATATGAGATATGAAAATAGAAATCTTATATTTCTTTAGATTCTATATTTTAGCATATATATATATATTCATTCTATATTCTATTTCTTTCATATTTAGATTACTATTAATATGAGTAATAGTATGAGATAAGGATCTATAGAAACCCTCTCTTTTTATTATTCTATTAATCTATTAATTCTAATAATAATTAGAATAATAGAGATCAAAAAAGATATGAAAAATTGAAGAGTTATTGTGAATCAATTCTAATTGAAGTTGAAAAAAGAATCGAATTCGAATATTCAGTGATCAAATGATTCATTCCAGAGTTTGATAGATCTTTAGAAGATTAATCGGACGAGAATAAAGAGAGAGTCCCATTTTACATGTCGATACCGACTACAATGAAATTTATAGTAAGAGGAAAATCCGTCGAATTTTTAAATCGTGAGGGTTCAAGTCCCTCTATCCCCAATAAAAAGCCCATTTTACTTCCTCACTTTTTCTTTATCCCCATCCTCTTTCTTTTTTTTTTTCATCAGTAGAGCTCAGTTTAAACAAACTGAAATATCTTTCTCATTTCATTCACTCTGTTCTTTCACAAAAGGATCCGAATAGAAATCTTCGTATCTTTTTCCAACCCAATCTCATTTGTTTTGTATAATACAATATGAACATATATGTTCAAGGAATCTCCGTTATTGAATTATTTATAGTCCATATTTTTTTACTTACATTTACAAACAAAGAAAGTCTTCTTTTTGAAGATCTAAGAAATTCATTGACATAGATATAAGTATTCTGCTAAGATGATGCACGGGAAATGGTCGGGATAGCTCAGTTGGTAGAGCAGAGGACTGAAAATCCTTGTGTCACCAGTTCAAATCTGGTTCCTGACACGTTAATAATGTATCAGATAGATATTCATACCTCATACAAATGAAATTAATTCATTGAGACGGATCGGAATAGATATTCTTTACTTTCTTTTTCATTTGTATTTTTTTACTCTCTGTTCATACTTTTCTTATTCCAAAAGTATGTTAAATTTTTGTATATATCTCAAATTTAATAGCTAATAGCTAAAAAAATTAGCTAAAAGAATTCAATCAAAGAGTGGAAGGACAGGATCTGCTCATACGAAATGTATATTATATGATATCTTCCCAATTGGGAAATAGCAATGAGAACCTCTTTTTCTTTTTTTATTTTAGCCCCTCCACAATACGAATGAAAGTCCAGTTACTCTTTTTCATCTAGAAGGGAAATACCAAAAGATGCTCATTGAATGATAAAAAACCGCCTTTTTACTTATACGACACGACTCCAGATTTCATTTTAATTTAAATCAATGAGCATCTTGAATCTCATAGAAATTGGGCGTAATATAGTATTTACGTAAAGGCCAGCCTATCCAACTTTCAGGCATCAAGATACGTTTAAGGCGAGGATGGTTCTCATAAGAAATTCCCAACATATCATAAGATTCCCGTTCCTGAAAATCAGCACTTCTCCAAATCCAGAAAACTGACGGGATTTGAGGATTACTCCTGGGAGCAAATACTTTTATGCATACCTCTTCTGGTTTATCTATACCATATCGTATCTTCGTAAGGTGATATACACTAGCTAAAAATCCGCCTGGTGCTACATCATAAGCACACTGGGAGCGTAAATAATTGTAACCATATACATATGACATATGAAATTACAGCAATGGAATCCCAATCCTCGATTTTTATTTGTATGAATATTTCATATTGACAATAAAATTTTTCATCTTAATGATTGACCCACTGTTTCTTATTCTGCACAAGAAAACCCTGCCTTATTCACTAATTCGTAGGAAGATACTGACCTTTTGGATTTGAAATCTTTTTCAAATCCAAAAGGTATCTCTGAAGTAGATGGTGATTGATAGAGTAATTCTTGATCGTAATTTCCAGTATGAGTACTGCGTCGAAGGTAAAACTTGTGATTAGTAGTAAAACATCGATTCTCCTGTTGATACACAGTTCTATCTTCAAATATTTTTCGGGATATTTTCTTACGAAGTTTCGTTATAGCATCTATAATTGCCTCTGGCTTAGGTGGACAACCTGGCAAATAGACATTCACAGGAATTAGCTTATCGACTCCGCGAACAGTACTATAAGAATCAGTACTGAACATACCTCCTGTAATAGTACAAGCTCCCATAGCAATGACATATTTTGGTTCAGGCATTTGCCTCATATAATCTTACTAAAGAGGGAGCCATTTTCATTGTTACTGTTCCGGCTGTTAAAATGAGGTCTGCTTGCCTTGGGCTTGATCTTGGCACCAACCCATAACGATCAAAGTCGAACCGCGAGCCTATTAATGAAGCAAATTCGATGAAACAACAACTGGTACCATAGAGAAGTGGCTATAAACTGGAAAGTCTTGACCAATTCGAGAGATCATTTGATGTAGTTGAAATAATTGAATTGGGAGTTTTTTGGTTAAGTAATGGAAACTCGACCAAATTCATAACTGTTTCAATGTCATCCTTTCTTTCCCTTTTCTTTTGATTGTCTAAATATTCAGTGAAGACCATTCCAACGCTCCTTTTCGCCATGCATAAACTGAACCCACAATTGGGATAAGCACAAAAATGAAAGCTTCTATAAAGACAGATACACCCAATACATCAAAGCTCATTGCCCATGGATAAAGAAAGACCGTTTCAACATCAAAAACAACAAAAACTAGAGCAAACATGTAATAGCGAATTCGGAATTGTACCCAAGCATCCCCCATGGGTTCTATACCTGATTCATAACTAGAAAGCTTTTCTGGACCTTCCCTAATCGGGGCTAAAATCCCCGAAATGACAAATGCCAAGATAGGAATAATGCTTGATATTATTAGGAATGATCAGAAGATATCATATTCGTGAAGCAGAAACATAAAAGTACTCCTATGAATGTGGAATAGGCCTAATTTTTCCATTTGAATTGGAATTTTCAAATCATCTAGAACTTCTTCGATGAAACAAGAAAATAATTTTGATCAAATAAAGCCGCATAGTTGAGAGTTTGTTTGCTGTAGGACATACCTTGTTTCAAGATTCATCTAATGTCATCCCACTTCTATCTTTTCTTTTTTTTCTCCTTTTGATTCTATTTCTATATGTGAGGTGTAGACATAGCACGCTCTTATACTTAGTTTAGACTTATTATCTTATGTATATCTTGTATATTTTTTCTATTTCATATTGATCTTAGATCTTATAAATAAAAAGTAAAAGTAAAGAATCCATTATCTTATAGTAAAGAAGAAATTCAATAATTCAGAATTCAATAAATAAATTACAAATTCAATGAAAAACAATTCAAAAAAGAATAATAAAGATATCATATGTAATTCATTCATGAAAGTGGATGGAGAGAGATGGGTATTTTATCCGAGATTTGACAAATACCAATCGGGTCCGTTGGAATGAATTATTGTGTTTATTTTATTGTTCCTACTACTACTCCAATTTCTATACAAAACAAAATCAAAATGGAATGTATTAGGGCTATACGGACTCGAACCGTAGACCTTCTC